TTTTTCCTACAATTTATGTTTGCTCCATTTAGACCGTTTAATACTCTCGTTTTGTTTATTCAAGTCCAAGATTAAATAGTAGTTTACTATATTAAATAGTATATTAGTAGGTTTATTAAATTTATTAAATAGGAGTCATAATTTGAGTAATAATTTTTATGGTATCTTATCTGTTTATGATGTGTGATTAAAAAAAAAGATGGTATTAGAGAATGGTTGTCATTTCAGTTGACTTCGTTCAATCCACTGATTGAACAAAAAAATTAAAAAAAAAAATGGGGGTTGGGGAAGGAGGTGGCGAACTTGGTGTATGGAATCGAATTTCTATAAGTCACTTCTTGGGGGATGTTTGGCAAAATGACTCTAGAATCCTACTGTATCTGAGATACAAATAGTTGGTTTACGTTATGGGGGAGAGACATGTATATGTGATATTCGATATTTACTGGGTATATATGAATCAAAGATATATCTAAATTTCCCTACTATTTCATCTTTAATTTTAAATTCCATATTGAATCAATTTAAATAACGAAAAAGAATTCAAAGATTGTTTCGGAATAAAAAAGAACTAGAAGAACAAAAGTCGTAGGGATTCACAAAAATTTCGTGGTATAGTAACTAAAAACGAGTTATCGAAGTAGTTAGGATGATTCAAGAATATTATTATTTCAATTCGGGGTTCTTAGTTACTTTGACTGGATAAATCTTAGTAATGGAAGAAGTAAGTTATAATTCATTGGTTGATTGTATCATTAACTATTTCTTTATTTTTTTTGTTGAGGAACTTATCATGAATCCACTGATTTCTTCTGCTTCCGTTATTGCTGCTGGATTGGCCGTTGGGCTTGCTTCTATTGGACCTGGTGTTGGTCAAGGTACTGCTGCGGGCCAAGCTGTAGAAGGAATCGCGAGACAACCAGAGGCAGAGGGAAAAATACGAGGCACTTTGTTGCTTAGTCTGGCTTTTATGGAAGCTTTAACAATTTATGGACTGGTTGTGGCATTAGCACTTTTATTTGCGAATCCTTTCGTTTAATTTTTAAAAATACATATTATTATTTGATTTCCTTGGATTTTCCGCTTTTACTTTTTTCAAATTAGATTAAGATTTGAACCCTACAATTTCTTATTCGTTGGGTTACACCCTACGGGAGGGCTGAATAGAAAAAGAATAGAATTCGAGTAATAAATCAAATAGATATAATAGATATCTAAATAAATATAGATAATTAGTCTATCTATAAGAAAGAGGAGATCGTATGAAAAATGTAACCGATTCTTTCCCTTCCTTGGGTTATTGGCCATTCGCCGGGAGTTTCGGGTTTAATACCGATATTTTAGCAACAAATCCAATAAATCTAAGTGTAGTACTGGGTGTATTGATTTTTTTTGGAAAGGGAGTGTGTGCGGATTGTTTATTTCAAGAATACGTTGGTCCAAACAACTGCACTTTTTTTCGTTATAACCAGTAAAGAAAAGGTGCATGATTCCGCGAATTACTTCTGAATAAATTAAGAAATCATATTGAAGAATCATAGCATTTCGCGATTCATTGGGAAATTTACTTTGATTCTCTATCAGCCAATAATGTGGGACCATTAATAGGGTTAAAGCTAAACCTTTTGGTTTGAAGTCCGGCTGCAGCATGGTATTCTTTCTACTACTATGTTAATACAGAAATGGTTTCAAAATGAAGAGTTGCAATTTTTTTTTCGATATAAAACACTCATGTCGATCAAAAAATAATTTGAAGCTGTCCATTATTTGATTGTAAAAAATTGGAAAAGAAAAATGGGTATTTCACCCCCTTCCCTTTTTTATCCAATGCTGAATCGATAACCTATGTATAAAGTAAGAAGAATTCTTTGGATTTGAAAAAAAAAAGAAACAACCTTGCTGACAACGATTCGTTTGGTCAGAAGAGTCCTCTGAATATTATATTCCTGAATGAATGATCAGTTTCAATATTTTTGAATATGAATAGAGGATAGGCTCATTACATAAAAAATATATGGGAATTCCCATAAGTAATTGAGTGGGAGAGCCAAATGAATTGAAAAATTCATGTTTGGTTCGGGAAGGGATCGTGGAAGTTTTGAAATGAATGGAAAGATAATCTACTTTCATTAAGTGATTTATTAGATAATCGAAAACAGAGGATCTTGAAAACTATTCGAAATTCAGAAGAACTGCAGGAGGGTGCCCTGGAACAGCTGGAAAAAGCACGAGCCCGCTTACGGAAAGTAGAAATGGAGGCGGATCAGTTTCGAGTGAATGGATACTCTGAAATAGAACGAGAAAAATGGAATTTGATTAATATAACTTATAAGACCTTAGAACAATTAGAAAATTACAAAAATGAAACCATTCATTTTGAACAACAAAGAGCGATTAATCAAGTTCGACAACGTGTTTTCCAACAAGCCTTACAGGGGGCTCTAGGAACTCTGAATAGCTGTTTAAACAACGAGTTACATTTACGTACCATCAGTAATAA